CCAAATAGAACCCATCATTGATTTGATAATTGATAAGGTGAATATCCAGTCCATTCAATGCTAGGCATAATGAATATGAGTATAAGGACCTCAAAATAACCTCTTTTCGTCCTATGAACTTTAAGGTGTATGAAGTATCATATTTGACTCTTGGAGCGGAGCGATAGAGACTCCATTTAACGTCAGGTTGATCTAGGCCGGAGGCAGACCTACGTCAAGGTAACCCTTCTTTGAAACACTTTGGTATTGCTCCTGAATCAGAATACAAATAATGAATCAGAGCACATGGAGCCATCTCGTTATCTTCCTGTCAAGAAAAAATATGGTGAACGAGCTGATCTTTCTATCAGTTAATGAAAGAGCCCAATGCAAAAAAAATGCATGTTGGGTCTTTGAAACAGTTCGAATCATTTCGACAATAATCAGTTTGATCTGTTTTACCGAGAAGGTCTACGGTTCGAGTCCGTATAGCCCTATACCTTTTTGTATAATTTTCATTTCCTAATTAATGCTTGCTTGTGGCTGGCCGGTTGATTGGTCCATAGAAATGGAATCATTCCCACATGCTCACGGAGATCGATCCCTCGGGGCATGAAAATGAAAACAAGAATTTATTCCAATGGATCCAATCGGATCATTTTCAAATCTCGGATAAACAAAGCCATTCTTCTTCATTAATCTTCGTGTGTGAATGACATACGACTTTTTCCTCTTTTCTTGTCCATGATCAAAGATTTAGTGATACACCTTTGCTTTGGTATACCCAAGTCAATTTATGAAGTCAAAATCATAACATGAGCCTGGCTAAAAACTCCAACCTGACCCAACCAAATCAAATCGAATAGTAAGTCACATGGATCTAGTACCTATTCTTGTTCTTGTATTTGTAAGCCGGAGTTTCAAAAACGAAGTTGGCAAGTTTCATTGTAAAATAGGCTTTTCTTCGTATAACCGGCCTGGCAAAACAAGTAGTTATTTTTCTGTTTCTGTACAATACTTATTTTTTGTATTCCAATTTACTCCAATCCAATTGCTCATCATTCCAATTCTACCGATGCAGACTTTATGCAAGAAGATTAGGGGCCATTTGAACTTGGATGAGTCAGTAATCCCCCAACTCATCACTTTTTGGTGGAACAACAACCCCAGTTTCAGAGATAATGACTTGGTCCTAATCAATGTTTGCGCCCTCTTCTATTTTTATTTTTATGAGTGGGTCTGTCGAATCGTTCGACAACGCGTGATTCCATTCCATTAGAAGTATCTTCTGTAGATCATTTACAATTCATCCGACTCTACCACTGCACTATGCTCCATTGTGTAGGTTTGTTTCAAAAGAAGCCTTTTTATTGTCACGAAGCCTAACCGTTGGTCTTACTAGATATTATTACATTAACAAGTATTTCGAGTCATTCCAAATCAAGATCTTTAGTCCTAGAAATTGGTCCGAAATGGAATGCTCTTTCAAGACTTCGAACTCGAATTAAATAATTCGATTGTTTCTGGGGGGTAAGGTCGGGGTAGTACAGGTCCAAAGTCTCTAATTTGGGTATAGGAACTTATATATAAGGGTTCCTCAGAATTCAACGGATTGAATAAAATCAATTAAGTATAAATCTGGGACAAGGAGAGAGAATCTAATTGGTCGATGCATTCTGTTTCTGTATCCGTATCGAATCAATAGAAGCAATGATCCTCTATCCAGATCTTAATGAAAAGAATACACGAACGCCAACCGAGTAGAATATACCATAACGAGATGGAAATCCCTAGACATTCTACTACATCTGACTACTGACTATATTCTAAATCACTAAGCAAAAAAAAGAGAAAAAATGAGCCAGACCTCTTCTTTGATTATATTAATTGTTCAATTTTAACATAACATTTATGTTTAATATTTATTAATATTTAATTGAATCTTTCTTTTATTCATTTTATTTATGAATATGAATTTCAATTCATATTATTTAATTGAATATATTCTTTCATTCCCTTTTTATAGAGAATCCGAGGCAAAGGGAAATTGAGAGAATTTTATTTGTATAAGAGCATGATATGTCTACACTATATCGAAATAGAATCGAAGTAAGTGAGATTACGTTGGATAAATCTTGAAACGAGACATGACCCACAGCAAACAAACGAAACTGTGTGGTTCGATCAAAATGTTTGTTTCGACTAAGCAGTTATGGATGAATTGACAATTCCGATTCGAATCGACTAATTCGGTATATTCCACATTCATAGGAGTACATCTATGTTTCTGCTTCACGAATATGATATCTTCTGGGCATTTCTAATAATATCAAGTGTTATTCCTATTTTGGCATTTCTAATTTCCGGAGTTTTAGCCCCGATTAGTGAAGGACCAGAGAAGCTCTCTAGTTATGAATCGGGTATAGAACCCATGGGGGATGCTTGGTTACAATTCCGAATCCGTTATTATATGTTTGCTCTAGTTTTTGTTGTTTTTGATGTTGAAACGGTCTTTCTTTAT